GAACACGGGGAATCGAAGAATTACAAATGAATGTACAAAAAGAGTTTCATTCTGTAAACCGGAGACTCAACATTGCTATCACAAGAATTGAAAAGCCTTATGGACAACCTAATATTCTTGCAGAATATATAGCTTTACAATTAAAAAATAGAGTCTCATTTCGAAAGGCAATGAAAAAAGCTATTGAATTAACTGAACAAACGGGTACAAAAGGAATTCAAGTGCAAATTGCAGGACGTATCGACGGAAAAGAAATTGCACGTGTCGAATGGATCAGAGAAGGCAGGGTCCCTTTACAAACAATTCGCGCTAAAATTGATCACTGTTCCCATACAATTAGAACTATCTATGGAGTCTTAGGCATCAAAATTTGGATATTTGTAAACCAAGAATAAGAAAATAAGAATAATGGACCTTTCTTTATCTCGGCATTCTGCTCATCGATAGAAAAAATTGAGAAACTCTTTTCTTCTTTTTCTTTTTTTTCTTAATAAAAGAAAAACGAACAATTATAATTCTATAAGATTGAATAAAAATTTGATTTACCCTTTATTTAATTTAGATTTTAGTATAATTGCTATGCTCAGTGTGTGACTCGTTAATTTTTTCTTTAGAGTTGAGAATTGATATTGAAAAAAAAAACAGGTTGACCCCACTATAAACTTAGTAACTATTCAAACTAAAGAAACTCAAAACTAAGAACCAACTTATTGCTTCGTATTGTCGAGATCCCAAGAAACAGTAACTATATGATTGAATCGATCATATAGTTGTAGCAACTGAAATTATTTTCATAAAAAATAAATCTAAATCTGATTATGAATTGTGAAAAAAAAAAGAGGGATGTGGAAAAAGGAAGGATGATAGAAAGATAGAATAAAGATCTCAATGCTATATGATTCCCATATGTATGGTTTATGAAGAATTACTCCATAAAAAAGGCAGTGTTATAAAGCATCAACATCAATATACAATTACAATAGAATAAGAAAGATACTAAGAAATATACAAAGAAAAAATCTAAATAAAATATAAACATAGAAGAAAATATAATAAAAGAATTTAAATTAGAATATTATAATTATAATATTCTAAAATAATAATCTAAAATAATAATCTAATCAATATGGATAATATAGTCTCTTATGTATGTAATAAGATAGAAAAATAGATAATAGAAATAATAGAAAATAGAGAATAATTGAATCGAGCTTCGGGTTAAGAAAAACTGAGGAGATTTACTCGGAAGAAAATAACAGATTTTAGATTTTGTTGAGAGCTCCATTGCAAAGTTCAGGCCTAAGCATTAATAGAGAAGCTATGGGAACGATGGAACCTGTGATTACATAGGATTTTCTTTAAAACGAATCAATCCTAATGATTCATTGGGTAGGATGGCGGAATGAACCAAGAAAAAATGGATTTCTTCTGAATAGTCATGAATTGACCCTACAAATGAAGGAGGAAAGAGTCAATATCCGCCCGCGTTTTCTTTATTTAATTGAATAATTTCATTTCTTGGATGATTATTGGCGTGATTCAATATAGGTAAAGTAAAATACTTTAGAAATCTTGATAAAAGAAAGAAGCATTATATATAAACAAGCACGCCTAGTTATATATACAGGTACCTATGTAACAAATTCAAGAAAAAAATTTAGTATATTCTTTCTTTTAATAGAATGAAATACATAAATACATGTGTATATGTAATATTATTGAATCATTTCATTTGCGAGGAGCTGGATGAGAAGAAACTCTCATGTCCGGCTCTGCAGTAGAGATGGGATTCAGAAACAACCATCAACTATAACCCCAAAAGAACCAGATTTCGTAAACAACATAGAGGTAGAATGAAGGGAATATCTTGCCGAGGCAATCATATTTGTTTTGGCAGATATGCTCTTCAGGCACTTGAACCTGCTTGGATAACAGCTAGACAAATAGAAGCAGGGCGAAGAGCAATGACACGATATGCGCGTCGTGGTGGAAAGATATGGTTACGTATCTTTCCCGACAAACCTGTTACTGTAAGACCTACAGAAACACGTATGGGTTCGGGCAAGGGATCCCCCGAATATTGGGTATCTGTTGTTAAACCAGGCCGAATACTTTATGAAATGAGTGGAGTATCAGAAACTGTAGCCAAAGCAGCTATGGAAATAGCTGCATGCAAAATACCTATACGGACTCAATTTGTTATTTCAGGATAGGTAAACAAAAGTAAAAGAAGAAGGAGTATTGAGAATAAAAAAACAACCACGGATTTCTTTATCTCTGGACAGACAATATTTTTTTCCATTATCCCTTGCATTGAAATAAGAGATTTCAATAAAAATGATATGATTCAACCTCAGACCCTTTTGAATGTAGCGGATAACAGTGGAGCTCAAGAATTGATGTGTATTCGAATCATAGGAACTGGTAATCACCAATATGCTCATATTGGTGATGTTATTGTTGCTGTAATCAAAGAAGCAGTACCCAACATGCCTCTAGAAAGATCAGAAATAATTAGAGCTGTGATAGTACGCACGTGTAAAGAACTCAAACGTGACAACGGCATGATAATACGATATGATGACAATGCAGCGGTTATCATTGATCAAGAAGGAAATCCAAAAGGAACTCGAATTTTTGGTGCGATTGCTCGGGAATTGCGACAGTTGAATTTTACTAAAATAGTTTCATTAGCACCCGAAGTCTTATAGATGAAAATAGGATATATCCTATCTATATCTATTATCTATATCTATATAGATAGAATATTCAAATATCTGAAATAGATCCGATTAATAGATTGTGTTTCATGCATATACTTTAAATTTCTAAGAATTTATTAGAATTGAATAATGAAAAAAAAAAAATAAAACAAAAAAGAAGCATGTTGATTATATCAAAATTAGGAGGCACCAATAACTATAGTTCGTCATGGGTAGGGACATTATTGCCGATATAATAACTTCTATAAGAAATGCTGACATAGATCAAAAAGGAAGAGTTCAAATAGTATCTACTAATATCACTAAAAACATTGTGAAAATACTTTTACGAGAAGGTTTTATTGAAAACGTTCGAAAACATCAAGAAAGTCAAAAAAATTTCTTGGTTTCAACCTTACGACATAGAAAGACTAGGAAAGGGAATAAAATCATTTTAAAGCGTATCAGTCGACCCGGTCTACGAATCTATTCCAACTATCAACGAATTCCTAAGATTTTAGGTGGAATGGGAATTGTCATTCTTTCTACTTCTCGAGGTATAATGACAGATCGAGAAGCTCGACTAGAAAAGATTGGAGGAGAAATCTTGTGTTATATATGGTGATTCTCCTGAGGTACCCTAAATTTCTCTCGAAGTTACTATTTGTAAAATAGAGAGGAGAAGTGAATTATAGAACTCTTCCTCTATTAGTTAATACTTAAAGGGGGTTCCCTGGAATGAAAGAACAAAAATTGATTCATGAGGGTTTAATTACTGAATCACTCCCCAACGGTATGTTCCGAGTTCGATTAGATAATGAAGATCTAATTCTAGGTTATATTTCAGGGAGAATCCGGCGCAGTTTTATACGTATACTACCCGGAGATAGAGTCAAAATCGAAATGAGTCGTTATGATTCAACCAGGGGACGTATAATTTATAGACTTCGCAAAAAAGATTCGAACGATTAGATCATTCTTTTAAACACCCTTTTCGTAGGGATATAATTCGAAGTTCAAAAATGCAATAAACTAATTTTTGTTTCCAAAAAAAAATAGATTCAGAATGAAAGTAAGGAATTATAAATATGAAAATAAGGGCTTCTGTTCGTAAAATTTGTGAAAAATGTCGCTTGATTCGTAGGCGGGGTCGAATTATAGTCATTTGTTCCAATCCGAGACATAAACAGAGACAGGGGTAATCCTTCTCAAGTTCTAAATCAAGAACTTTTTAAAAGAAAAACCCATGTAAATGTAAAAAAAAAAGAAGAATCATCAATTTACAGAAAGATACGGGGATATTCATTTCATATGAAAACGAATCCTTTCTTCTTTCTTTTTATTTTATTCTTATGAATATGATCTAATAAAATATGATAAAACCTATAGCAAAAATCGGTTTACGTAAAAATGCACGTATTGGTTCAAATAAGAATGAACGTAGAATACCAAAAGGAGTTATTCATGTTCAAGCGAGTTTCAACAATACTATTGTAACTGTTACAGACGTACGAGGTCGGGTGGTTTCTTGGGCTTCCGCAGGTACTTCTGGATTCAGAGGCACAAGAAAAGGAACACCCTATGCTGCTCAAGCCGCAGCATTTAATGCTATTCGTACGTTAGTTGATCAGGGTATGCAACGAGCAGAAGTTATGATAAAAGGTCCAGGTCTCGGAAGAGATGCGGCATTACGAGCCATTCGTAGAAATGGGATGCTATTAAGTTTCGTACGTGATGTAACACCCATGCCACATAATGGATGTCGCCCTCCTAAAAAAAGACGTGTGTAGAAATAAGAATTAAAGAGATTCCAAGAGAAAGAAATGATTCAATGATCTGATTCAATAATCATAAATAAAGAAAATTCATAGTATGGTTCGAGAACAAGTAGCAGGATCCACTCGAACACTACAGTGGAAATGTGTTGAATCAAGAGTAGACAGCAAGCGTCTTTATTATGGTCGTTTCGTTCTGTCCCCGCTTATGAAAGGTCAAGCCGATACAATAGGTATTGCCATGCGAAGGGCTTTACTTGGAGAAATAGAAGGAACATGTATCACACGTGCAACATCTGAAAATGTGATGCATGAATATTCTACGATAGCAGGTATTGAAGAATCAGTACATGAGATTTTAATAAATTTGAAAGAGATTGTATTGAGAAGTAATCTCTATGGAGTTAGGGACGCATCCATTTGTGTCAGGGGTCCAAAATACATAACAGCTCAAGATATCATCTCACCACCTTCTGTACAAATAGTTGACACGACACAGCATATAGCTAACCTGACAGAACCAATTGATTTGTTTATTGAATTACAAATCAAGAGAGATCGCGGATATCGTATGAAATCCACAAATGACTCTCACGATGGAAGTTATCCTATAGATATTGTATCTATGCCTGTTCGAAATGCGAATCATAGTATTCATTCTTATGGGAATGGAAATGAAAAACAAGAGATACTCTTTCTAGAAATATGGACGAATGGAAGTTTAACTCCTAAAGAAGCACTTTATGAAGCTTCTCGTAATTTGATTGATTTATTTATTCCTTTTCTACATGCAGAGGAAGAGAACATGAATTTTGAGGAAAGTGAAAACAGATGGAATCTACCCCTTTTTTCCTTTCAAGACAGATTCACTAATCTCAAGAAAAACAAAAAAGGAATTCCATTAACATGTATTTTTATTGACCAATCAGAATTGTCTTCCAGGACCTATAATTGTCTCAAAAGGTCCAATATACATACATTATTGGACCTTTTGAGTCACAGTCAAGAAGATCTTATGAAAATGGAATATTTTCGCATAGAAGATGTAAAACAGATATTGGGCACTCTACAGAAGCACTTTGCAATCAATTTACCTAAGAAAAAGTTTTCATTTTAAATCCATTGGAATTCTTTCATTTTTTAGTTTTTATAAATAAAAAAGAATAGAATAAGTTTTTAATCTCCGACACGGTCCATATATTTTATATTTGCAGAATAGATCATAATAAGATTGATGTATCTAAGGAAGATCCCTTTCTGGATCTTCCTTAGATACCTATGTCGTGGTATTTAACGATTTAATCAATTTGGAAAAGACCTAAAGTTAGGGATTTCTCAATAGGTAAAGTTGCTCCAATACCTAACCAAAGAGCTACTGCGGTACCGATCAAAAAGACTGTTGTAGCTACTGGACGACGAAATGGATTTTGGAATTTATTTACATTCTCCAAAAAAGGTACTGTCAATAATCCTATTGGTACTGAAACCATTAAAAGAACACCCAATAACTTATTGGGTACTGTGCGAAGTATTTGAAATACGGGAAAGAAGTACCATTCGGGTAATATTTCCAACGGAGTTGCAAATGGATCCGCCGGTTCACCGATCATTGACGGCTCTAGAACTGCTAAGCCCACATTACATGCAATAGTGCCTAGAATTACTACTGGAAAGATATATAAAAGATCATTGGGCCATGCAGGTTCTCCATAATAATTATGTCCCATCCCTTTAGCCAATTTAGCTCTTAATACAGGATCATTCAAATCAGGTTTCTTTGTTATTTGGATAGGTGAATTCTTGTGGATCCATCCCCCAAAGGAACCGGACATGATAATTTTTTATCATCCGGCTCGAGCAAGAATCAAAAGAATCACAGAAATAGATCCATAGAAGATCTATATTTCATATATATCTACATATATAATGTAGAATGACTCTATGTAAGAAAAGATTTAGCAAATTCCATTTCCTCGAGTTTCAACGATTCATTATTCATTGCAAAGAATTCAGTTCTGGCAACAAGGAAATGCTCAATATCCAAGTCGGCTTACAAATTCAATCATGATAAAGTGCTTTTTGGATTGTCTCATGTCTTTTGGTTGCTATTTATCCCCACAACATCTCGATTGTATTACATACAAAAATACAAAGTTTTTACTTGTTACTAATAAAGTCTAGCCCCTGTTCTTCTTTAGATCCTTTATTTAACTCCGATAGTATCATAGATCAGGATCGATGCAGAGGAAATGAATGCATCTACATACTATAAAAAGCTTACTAAGATTAGTATCAAATGAATACGAAATACTAATACTATCAATTCATTATAAGATAATTACTCAAAAAAAAAAAAGAAAAATCAAACAAAGTGAATAAATAGAACATTGGATCATTATTCTAGGGATCTTACGGAGCCTGTTCATGCATGACATGATTCGGGTATGATCATAGAAAATATTCTCCTCAAGCGAACCGGCCTATCCTATGCTACATAAAGTAAAGGGACTGACGTGATGGTTGGATGCGGAGACACATTGGGTTGTGAATTCCAACGTGGCGGATAAAATCATATATCTGCATGGACCAATCAATAGTTCAAGTCACACACTCCCATAATCCATCCTCTTTTAGGAAAATCTACTTCAACTATTCGATTCGTACCAAAGAAACAATATTTCAGAGTTGAATAGAAGTATCCAAATAACATGCCTTATTTTTAAATAATCCATATTTGTAGCAATGAAAGACTCTTGTTCCTCCCCAATATGATAAATTACAAAGATCTATGATCTGCCTTCTCTATAAAGGACCCGAAATACCTTGCTTACGTATCATTGGAAAGTGCATTAACATAAATACGGCAGTAAGAAGAGGCAATACAAAAGTATGTAAACTATAAAAACGAGTCAAAGTGGACTGGCCTACACTAGCACTTCCACGTAATAATTCTACCAAAGGTGATCCTATTATAGGAATAGCTTCAGGCACGCCTGTTACAATTTTTACTGCCCAATAGCCAATTTGGTCCCGAGGTAAGGAATAACCAGTTACGCCAAAAGATGCGGTCAATACAGCCAGAACTACCCCTGTAACCCAAGTTAATTCGCGGGGTTTTTTAAAACCGCCCGTAAGATATACACGAAATACGTGCAAGATCATCATTAGAACCATCATACTTGCTGACCATCGATGAACTGATCGAATTAACCAACCAAAGTTGACCTCAGTCATTATGTATTGAACAGAGGAAAAAGCCTCTGTAACAGTTGGACGATAATAAAAGGTCATAGCAAAACCCGTAGCTACTTGTACTAAAAAACAAGTAAGCGTAATCCCCCCTAGACAATAAAATATGTTGACATGAGGAGGAACATATTTACTAGTTATATCATCTGCAATCGCTTGAATCTCGAGACGTTCCTCGAACCAATCATATACTTTATTGAGATAGGTAACTCAAGAAAGACTCCCCCTCTGAGAGCCGTATATGAGAATTTCATCTCGTACGGCTCAAGCCGAAACACACAAATACTGGTTTCAACGGATATGGAATATGGAATAGAGAGTTTCAAACTTCTTGTGGCTTAGCCGCTTGACTCGATTTGATCCAAAGATACGAAGTAATAAAAATCCGGAATCTCTTCTTTGTGATGATAATGCCAAGAAATACAATCTCAAGTTGGCTCCTCCATCTTTCTTTATGTTAATCGTGATAGGCCTCTTGAATCTTCTATTCCCTATCTTTTTTTTTATAGGAATTCTCTTGTTGAGACCCTATGAATCAATTTAAACCTCAGATTCATACTAGAACCACGATGATTTAAGAAAACCAAAGCTAAACTCAAAGGTTTTCTGAGTAAAAACCATTTGATCATCACTTCTTTCTTCAATGAATGTAATAACTCAACAAAATCTAGAGAAAGAGGTTTCTTTCGGAAGTATGAAGGAAAAAATCGTTTTATTTAGAAAAGACCTATTTCCATTTTTTTTTTAATCCGGTTGCGAGGTCTGAATAATAGATATGAATCATAGTTCAAATATTTCTTTTCTTGATCTATTCTATATAGTCCGTGCTCCAGAGACTAGAATAAATATCTGACGAGGTAGAATCATCTTGATAGAGATGACAGGTCCATTCTCTGTATTATCAATAGGATCAATTCTAACAAGTCACACGCTCATATTCCGGAAATGAAATATCGAAACAAATAAATTTCACGATCGAACTACCAGAATGGTTTATAAATCCAAATCTTAGGTAATCTTAAGTTGAAGTATTAAGTATTTTAAGCATTAAGTAAGTATAAGTAAAATAATCTTTTTTGATTGAAAAACTAGGACTTACTAGTTTTTATGAACTAATTAACTGAAATTCCATCCAGTAAAACAGATGAATTATAAATTTCTAAAATAATAGATAGAAATATTGCAAATAGAGCCATTGCAATTCCCATAAGTGGTGTAGTCCCCCACCCTGGAGCTACTTTTCCATATTCCGAATTCAATGGTTTCAATAAACTCCCTATGCCAGTTCGTCTTGGCCCAGATCTAGAACTACTCTCAACGGTTTTTGTAGCCATAAATCCTCTTTCATCATGGGTTGAAATCTGTTGACTTTGTATACCATTCCGTTGTAGTTGTAAATAAACGACATTATCGTGATCCTTTGTGATCTTGAAATTATCGAAAAAATGGAAACAGCAACCCTAGTCGCCATCTCCATATCCGGTTTACTTGTAAGCTTTACTGGGTATGCCTTATATACCGCTTTTGGGCAACCCTCTCAAAAATTAAGAGATCCCTTCGAAGAACATGGGGACTAGTTGAAGTAATGAGCCCCCAATATGAATATGGGGGCTCATTACTTCAATGGAAATAATGAAAAATCATTTCATTTTTTTAGTTGGAACTTTAGGTGGTTCTCGAAAAAAGATAGCGAAAAAGATGATCCCTAAAGTCGAAACTAAGAGGAATGTATAAACCAATGCTTCCATAGATTTGATCGTGGTTTACAATTATAGCTTCCACACCTATTCATTAATAAAAAAAAAATAGAGGCAAAAGATGGCAAAGGAATTTAGTATCAGACTACTTGTCTCCTTGTAGTTGGATCTCCAAGTTTTTGGAATGCTCCAAATTCCACTTGAGCATCCAAATCTGGATCAATACCAGCAAAAACATCTCTGAACAAGGTTCTGCCACCGTGCCAAATGTGTCCGAAAAAGAAGAGCAAAGCAAACGTAGCATGCCCAAAAGTGAACCAACTCCTTGGACTGCTACGAAAAACACCATCGGATTTCAAAGTAGCCCGGTCTAATTCAAAAATTTCACCTAATTGGGCACGTCTAGCATATTTTTTCACAGTAGCAGGATCACTATAAATGACTCCATTGAGTTCGCCACCATAGAATTCAACAGTTACCCCTACTTGTTCAACACTATACTTGGATTCTGCCCTTCTAAAAGGAACATCGGCCCTCACAATTCCGTCTCCATCTACCAAAACTACCGGAAATGTTTCAAAAAAGGTAGGCATACGACGTACAAAGAGTTCGCGCCCTTCTTTATCTCTAAATACGGGGTGCCCTAACCACCCAACAGCTATTCCATCCCCGTTATCCATTGAGCCTGCTCTGAATAATCCCCCTTTCGCCGGATTATTACCAATGTAATCGTAAAAAGCTAATTTTTCGGGAATTTTAGACCAAGCTTCCGATAAGCTCAGATTTTCGGCCAGTCCGGCCCCAACTCTTCGATATATTTCTTGCTGGAAGTACCCCTGATCCCACTGATAACGAGTGGGGCCAAATAATTCAATTGGGGTAGTTGCTGAACCATACCACATAGTTCCAGCAACAACGAAAGCTGCAAAAAAAACAGCAGCAATACTACTGGAAAGCACAGTTTCAATATTACCCATGCGTAATCCTTTATATAGACGTTGAGGCGGACGGACACTAAGATGGAATAGACCCGCTAATATGCCCAATGTACCTGCTGCAATATGATGAGAAGCTATTCCCCCCGGAACGAAAGGATCAAAACCTTCCGCACCCCACGCTGGATTTACAGATTGTACTTTTCCAGTTAGTCCATAAGGATCAGATACCCATATTCCAGGACCATATAAGCCTGTTACATGAAATGCACCAAAGCCAAAGCAAGCGACTCCTGAGAGAAATAAATGAATTCCAAAGATCTTGGGCAAATCCAAAGAAGGTTTTCCTGTACGTTCATCACAGAATATTTCTAGGTCCCAATACACCCAATGCCAGATAGCTGCCAAGAAGCACAAGCCAGAAAACAAAATATGTGCCCCTGCCACGCCTTCATAACTCCAAATGCCCGGATTCGTTATAGTTCCTCCCGAGATACTCCAACCCCCCCACGAATTGGTTATTCCTAAACGAGTCATGAAGGGTATAACGAACATGCCTTGTCTCCACATTGGATCAAGAACAGGGTCAGAGGGATCAAAAACCGCTAATTCATATAGAGCCATCGAGCCGGCCCAACCAGAAACTAGAGCTGTATGCATTATATGAACAGAAAGTAATCGACCGGGATCATTCAATACAACAGTATGAACACGATACCAAGGTAAACCCATGTAAATACCCCTTTCTGAAAAAGAAATAGACATTATGTAACTTTATCACATTGGAAAAGACTAGATCGTGTATTTCACCTGTTCGGTAGATTTTGTATAGGAAAGGGTTAATATTTATTCGTATTCCCTTCTTTTATTTTTAATGAAATAGAATAGAAAGAATTTGAAATAGAAAGAGAAGGGACCAATTCTCTTTCTTTCTATTTAGAATAACAAAGAGAAACAGATCTTATTCTATACCCGATAAGTACCAATACGCAATGGTAGGATTTTGAGGGAAAAAATGCATAGACACTTTTTTAGAATTCGAAATCATTCGAACAATTGGCTGATCCGATCAATCCCGTTCATTACAATCTTTCTTTATTCATTCTGTCTTCCTCTATGAACCTTCCAGTCCTATATATAAGATTCTAAATAGAAAAGAAAGAGAAAAAATGATGAAGACAATAAAACCATTGTTACGTTTCCATATTAAAGTAAAGTATAGTACTTCATTTTTTTTCTTTATCTTAATGCCCATTGGTGTTCCAAAAGTACCTTTTCGGAGTCCTGGAGAGGAAGATGCAGCTTGGGTTGACGTATAGTGCGACTTGTTAGACATATCGGTCATATGGTATTTCCCCGTTATCTCCCCCGATCGAGTATTCTCTGTTTCGTCCAATCCAATAAATATATCTATATATTCAATATTGTATTGATTGAACCATCAATAATTTGGAGCGTGAAGCACAAAGATTCTTATTGGGGATCAATATTATCAATTAAAATAATTGATGGTTTACTTGGACTGATAAAATAAAGTATCCAGGCTCCGTTCAGAAAATACCAAAATGTAAATAAAAGTAATAGAATGGGAGTGTAAATGTAGTAATATAAATAAGAAATATTCAATAAAGAATATAAAAATCAAATAGAAATTGAATTAAATTATTAATAAATTATGAGATTCATTAGTAATGAAATAGAATAACTTACTATATTAAATAGAATAACTTACTATAATAGAATCTATTATGTAGTATGTAGAATATATGATGATTACACGATTACCACTTGTATCATAAACTATTATTAGACTTACCATATGGATAATCTCAAACTACTTACCAATGGAGTAGTATGATGAATACATCAAATATTTTGGGGAAAGGTATGAAACAATTTCAAAAAAAAAAGAAGTGGTACTGGAATCATTTGACCTATATGCGCAAATGGAATTCGGGCAAATCTTCCCCCGGAGTAGAACAAGAACCTAAAAGGATTGAAAGGCCCATTCAGGAACAAGAAAATTACATCGTAATTTGAATTTCGATGAAACAATACATCAATGAGAAGTTAGTTAAATAAGTTCATAAAATTCTTTTTTATTTTCTACATTATAGAATATAGGGAAGGAGGGCAAAACTCATGTGAAAAAAAAAAAGAAATAGGATTGGAATCGACACATTGATTTTTTTTTTCAATTCTTTCGAACCGTATGCATCCAAAGGTGCACGTACGGTTCCTCAGGGATACAAATTTGCCCTAATCAACCGACTTTATCGAGAAAGATTACTTTTTTTAGGCCAAGAGGTTGATAGCGAGATCTCGAATCAACTTGTTGGTCTCATGGTATATCTCAGTATAGAAGATGATACTAGGGATCTTTATTTGTTTATAAATTCTCCAGGCGGATGGGTAATACCAGGAATAGCCATTTATGATACTATGCAATTTGTGTCACCAGATGTACATACAATATGTATGGGATTAGCCGCTTCAATGGGATCTTTCATTCTGGTCGGAGGAGAAATTACCAAACGTCTAGCATTCCCTCACGCTTGGCGCCAATGAGTTTTTTTATTTGAGAAAAAAAAAAGAATACTATGCCTTCGCTGTATCGAATATGAATCAAATAAAGAATAAGTAATAATAGCATGGCACTTCGAGTTCGATATTAACAAACCATTATTGTTTTTTTCTAACATGAGATTTTGTATCGAGATAGTAGTATGAAATAAGGGTTATTCCCAATTTGATTTTATGTGTCAAGCAAGAGTCAATTTTAGCGTCACAAACCATTATTCTTCCACACCAGAAGTCTCTTTCTTATTTTTATGTTATGAGAGAGTCAAAAAAATGGAAAAAATCATTTTCTCTTTCTTGGATCATATCAAAAAGAAACTTTGGGATTGCTAAACCACAGACGAGATAAATATATAAAGCAACAGAACCATCATAGTATCTTTTTAACTACTACGAAAGGAAGGGTGGTAAATGGATCATTTAATGATTTGGATCGGATAGGTTCTATTTCTTCTTTTCGATAGAATCTCTTCTATCGAAAAAATAAATTCCATTACAGAGCCGTATGCAATGTATAAAAGATGCCCGTACGGTTGTTTAATTCTATTCTTTATTGTTATTTTGATTCCCCCTTACTTTAAATCATGCAATATATAGATAGAAGAACCGTTCATGATGTTATATAAATATAATCAGGGTTATGATTCACCAACCTGCTAGTTCTTTTTACGAGGCGCAAGCAGGGGAATTTATCCTAGAAGCAGAAGAACTATTGAAGCTTCGCGAAACTCTCACAAAAGTTTATGTACAAAGAACGGGAAACCCTTTATGGGTTATATCCGAAGATATGGAAAGGGATGTTTTTATGTCAGCAACAGAAGCCCAAGCTCATGGCATCGTTGATCTTGTAGCGGTCGAAAATGAAAATACTGGGGATTCCATATAAATATATGAATTCCTTTTAAAAATTCGAATTTTCCGTGTGAATAGAAATCATTCATAATCATCAACCATCAGGTTAAGATTGATCTAAACCAACCCGCTTATTCTATCTAGAATGAGATTCTATAGACACGCCATGCCAACCATTAAACAACTTATTAGAAACGCAAGACAGCCAATAAGAAATGTAACGAAATCTCCCGCTCTTCGAGGATGTCCTCAGCGTCGAGGAACATGTACTAGGGTGTATGTGCGACTCGTTCAGTTCAGATCATGAGTTTGAAGAAATGAAAAGATTTTTTCCAGTACCAACGACCACTACCAATGAATTAGTATAGATAGAGTGGAAGACGGCCTTTTAATTGACTAGTATCTAAAAATGAAGATCTATCATCTACCTAATTATGTTATGAATTTATGGTTTCTATTGGTGCAAATCCAATCACTCCATTTGAGATGAGAAGGAATCCTCCATTGGTAACAAATAGTTATCCATTAAGCGGAGGAAAAAGGTTATGCTCCTATTCCTTTTCTTGAAAAAACGGACTAACAGGGTCAGCTACCTAGCCAACTTTCAGAATTAAATGCCGTCACCGTATGGATAGCTTTTTTGTGAAAAGACTATTACTTTAGAATTAGAATTGAAAAAAGAATTCTAATTGAAAAATGGATGGGTAGAGCCAAAGAGTGTGAACTATACAAGTTCACAATAAAATTTGATGAAATGAAAGAAGAGGCTCCGGTGTATAGAGAGGACCTCACCGTTTCAGAAGTTGCCATAGAAACGAGAGAACCCACTATTCTTTTCTATTTAGTAGCAGTCGGATTTCTTGAGATACCTTGAAGAAAGAAAAAATCGTGGTTGGGAAGGTCATAGTCGCAGAAGCCATTGGAATTTATATTTTATATATTGGAAGAATCCGTTTTGCTATTAATCGACCGGAGGAAAAGGATGACTGAAAGAAGAGAAATCAATTAGTTATTCAAGAAAGTTTCATTTGATTCAATGACCAGAGTTAAACGAGGATATACAGCTCGGAGACGTCGAAAAAAGATTCGTTTATTTGCATCAACCTTTATAGGGGCTCATTCAAGACTTACTCGAACAACTACTCAACAAAGAATGAGAGCTTTAGTTTCCTCTCATCGAGATAGGAGCAGGAAAAAGAGAGATTTTCGTCGTTTGTGGATCACTCGGATAAATGCGGTAACTCGTGAGGATAGGCTATCCTATAGTTATAGCCTATTCATCCACAATCTGTACAATAGACAATTGCTTCTGAATCGTAAAATACTTGCGCAAATAGCTCTATCAAATAGGAATTGTTTTGATATTATTTCAAATAAAATCATCAATCAAAAATAAAAAAAAAAGACAAATCAAATAAAAGAATTTTATTTGAATAGAATCTATTATACAGGAAACAAGAATGATTGAAACAGGATTTCCCGGAGAATGGACTCCGGGAAGATAGAAGAAAAAGAAATTCAGATTTGAGTAGTAGGAATAAACGAACATCTTTCAAGAAAAAAAGATTTCTTCCCCATTTTTCCTTTTTTAGAATACAGGAAGAAAATCTGGATTCTAGTTTTTTTTTGAGCAAAACATTAATATTAACTTGAGTTCCAATTGGAGTTTTGAGGAGCCTATTTATTTATTTTTGGTTCTAGGACCAGTAGTTCTAGGGATCGACTCCACTCTCTCCAATTGTTTCTCATTATTACGAAAAGGTAACAAAGATAAAATACGAGCTTGTTTTATAGCAATGGTAATTAATCGTTGTTGTTTTAAGGTCAACCTATTCGTCCGTCTAGATAAGATTTTTCCTTGTTCACTAAGAAATCGACTAATTAAACTCATATTTCTATAATCGATTCGATCCCCCGATCCAATTGGGGGTAAACGCTTACGAAAAGATCGCTTGGATTTATGAAAAGGTTGTTTGGATTTATCCATGGTTTACTTATTCCTTGTTTGTTTATTCCTTCTATAGAAAATAATCTATAAAATAGAATCCTATTTTTTTTTCTTATTCATTTAAGATTCGACCAAGATAGGATTTGGTTTGTATTATATATGTTAAGATGTAAAGTTCTTACTCTTCCCGCTACTTGGAAAAATAACACACGTATTCCGTTCCATCTATTTCTTTATTTCCCCATGAATAGTATACTTTTGACAATAGCGACAAAATTTTCTAAATTCTAGTCGATTGGGTGTATTGTGTCGATTCTTTTGAGTAATATATCTAGAAATGCCCGGCGATTCTTTATTGACACCCTTTCGAACACAACAGGTACATTCCAAAATCACTATAATTCTAATATCTTTACCCTTGGCCATGAACCTCCTTTTCATTTTGGATCGACTTCACTTTAGAACTCTCTTCATTTTCTTTTTAATCCGAACCAAATAAAAAGAAAATAAAAAAAGAATCTATATTCTATATCTATACTATATTAATAAAAAATTCATAAGAATTACTAACTAGAAATGGAATTTGTAAATATTTTCTTTTTCGAATTATTAGAATTTGAATGACTTCAAAGTACTATAATATAAAATAGAATTACTATGAATTACTCTAATTATAAAGAAAAAAATTCATTAAAAGAACAATATTAATAATATTGTAATAATTAATTAATACAATTTTTTCTAACTAGGAATTATTCCTATCCTAATCTCAGTATTTTCTTCTTTCTATGTTAGAATTTCGCGTCCCTAGACTGAATCCACATTTCCATTTCTTTTCCCTCAAATTCTATTTCTCTTTCTTTTTTTTTTTTAGGATAGGAAAGAAAAAGGGAGCAAAATTGGAGCCATGTTACGTAGAATTGTATCTCAAATCTTCTTCATTTTTTCACAGATCAATACAAGAATTCAATCAAGATGAAAAAAAGGGGAATGATAAGGCATCTGGAAATAAACGATTAATTTCTATCAATAGACCTGCTAAAGACCCAAACCATAGAGTGGTTAGCACAGGGGCCGTTGAGAGATATGTTTTTATATCTCGCATTTCAAATCCTCCTTCTTCTTTTATTTTCTATTTTTTTCTTATTTCTTTTCATTCTTTATTTGTATTGTATATTGTAATACATATATAGTCCTAGTTCGATATTCTAATTAGAATATATAGATCATATATAACCCGATATTTTAGTTCAAGATCATTTGTTTTTGCTAGAAATGAAATTAGAATTAGGAATTACTAACTAAAATGCATATGTACAATGACCCAGCAGATTCCATTTTGCCGCCCCTTAAAAAAAAATGACAAGAACATTTTCTACCTATCTATATAGGTAGAGCAAAAAAGAAGTATGTGGAAAACAATACATGGATTTTATACAATGATAGACATAGACACTGTACAACAATTTTGAAAAGGGATGTAGCGCAGCTTGGTAGCGCGTTTGTTTTGGGTACAAAATGTCACAGGTTCAAATCCTGTCATCCCTACCTATTCTTTCTCCTATGGACAGTTACAAGGGATTTCTTGAGTAAGATCGGGAAATTTTGGACATAATCTTTCATTTTTATATACTATATGTAAAAAATAAACCTCGGGGGTAAAAAAATCCTTTTCTTTACAATCGTATCTACTGTTCTATATCTACTGTATTATAGGATATAAGAAAGCGCTCTTAGTTCAGTTCGGTAGAACGCGGGTCTC